TCAAAAAAGGGGGGGTTCCTCCTTTTATCGTTGTATGTGAAAGACATGTATTCTTCAAAATAGATCGTTCTTTTTAGTTATTATCTATACTTATTTCGTGTATGTGGATAATTTTTTTAATATACTCTTTTTAATATACATTGTTTTTTTACTTTAACATATAAATATATAATAAACATACAAATATATATAATACAAATATATTTATATATACATGTATATGTGATATATATATCACATATACGTATGCGCGCACATCACACATCACATATATAAATGACATGAGGGAAAAAAATGGAAGAAAATAAGGGAAAATAAAAATTGATTAAGCCCAGAGTGCTATGTCCATAATTCAAAGTAAGGAGTATCATAAGATTTCTGATAAACATAAGTTTTTTTTATTGGGTTTCAATCCAATCAATCAGTTACACAACAAGTTAGGTAATTACTCCCTTCCCAAAATGAACTAGAATACCTAGGTATTTTTTTTAATTCGAATATAGATACTATGATCCATATTTGAATAAAAAAAGTACTCTTTTTTTGGTCTAACTCTTTTTCCTTACTATATATAGTATACTATATAATATATTTATTATACTATTATAGTATAATAAATATGTTTATTAATCACAAAAAAAAAAAAAAAATCAGAATAATTAAGAATCCCAATATTTGACTTTTTTTTCATATCTTTTTTTTTGTTTATTTCTTTTATTATTGTTCCTTTCTAAAAGGATAAAAAAGATAAGAATTGGTGAATCGAGAACAATTTGTAATTATAAGAAAAAAGAGTTTCTTTTCTTATGGAACATACATATCAATATGCGTGGATAATACCTTTTCTTCCACTTCCAGTTACTATGTCAATAGGATTTGGACTTCTACTTATTCCGACAGCAACAAAAAATATTCGTCGCATGTGGGCTTTTCCTAGTGTTTTACTCTTAAGTATAGCTATGGTGTTTTCAGCCAATCTGTCTATTCAACAAATAAATGGAAGTTTTATCTATCAATATCTATGGTCTTGGACCATCAATAATGATTTTTCCTTAGAGTTTGGATACTTGATCGATCCACTTACTTCTATTATGTCAATACTAATTACTACTGTTGGAATCATGGTTCTTATTTATAGTGACAAGTATATGTATCACGATCAAGGATATTTGAGATTTTTTGCTTATATGAGTTTTTTTAATACTTCTATGCTGGGATTAGTTACTAGTTCAAATTTGATACAAATTTATATTTTTTGGGAACTTGTGGGAATGTGTTCTTATTTATTAATAGGGTTTTGGTTCACACGACCAATTGCAGCAAGTGCTTGTCAAAAAGCTTTTGTAACTAATCGTGTAGGGGATTTTGGTTTATTGTTAGGAATCTTAGGTTTTTATTGGATAACAGGTAGTTTAGAATTTCGGTATTTGCTCGAAATAACTAATAACTTAATCCAAAATAATGGGGTCAATTCTTTATTTGCTACCTTGTGTGCTTCTTTATTATTCGTCGGTGCAGTTGCTAAATCCGCACAATTCCCCCTTCACGTATGGTTACCTGATGCTATGGAAGGACCCACTCCTATTTCGGCTCTTATACACGCTGCTACTATGGTAGCAGCAGGAATTTTTCTTGTAGCTCGGCTTCTTCCTCTTTTCATAGTCATACCTTATATAATGAATTTCATTTCTTTAATAGGTGTAATAACACTATTATTAGGGGCTACTTTGGCCCTTGCTCAAAGAGACATTAAAAAAAGCTTAGCCTATTCCACAATGTCTCAATTGGGTTATATTATGTTAGCTCTAGGTATAGGTTCTTATCGAGCTGCTTTATTCCATTTGATCACTCATGCCTATTCAAAAGCTTTATTGTTTTTGGGATCCGGATCTATTATTCATTCAATGGAACCTATTGTTGGATATTCACCAGATAAAAGTCAGAATATGGTTCTTATGGGTGGTTTAACAAGATATGTTCCAATTACAAGAACTACTTTTTTATTGGGTACACTTTCTCTTTGTGGTATTCCACCTCTTGCTTGTTTTTGGTCCAAAGATGACATTCTTAATGATAGTTGGTTGTATTCACCAATTTTCGCAGTAATAGCTTATTTCACAGCAGGATTAACCGCATTTTATATGTTTCGGGTATATTTACTTACCTTTGATGGGTATTTCCGCGTTCATTTTAAAAATTACAGTAGCACGAAAAATGGTTCGTTCTATTCCATATCTCTATGGGGAAAAGGAACTCCAAGAGGAGTCAATCCAAATTTACTTTTATCAACAATGAATAAAAAGGTTTCTTTTTTTGCAAAAGAAAGATCAAAAATTGATAATAATGTAAGAAATAGGATACGATACTTTAGTACTTACTTTGGAAATAAATACACTTCCATGTATCCTCACGAATCGGACAATACTATGCTATTTCCTCTTCTTGTATTAGTACTATTTACTTTGTTGGTTGGATCAATAGGAATTTCTTTTGATCAAGGAGTAATAGATTTTGATATATTATCGAAATGGTTAACCCCATCAACAAATCTTTTACACTCAAGTTCTAATTATTCTGTAAATTTGGATGAATTTTTTACAAATGCAATTTTTTCGGTAAGTATAGCAATTTTCGGACTATTCATAGCATATATTTTATACGGATCCGCTTATTCATTTTTCCAGAATTTGGATTTAATCAATTCATTTTTAAAAGGGGGTCCTAAAAGAATTTTTGTGGACCGAATAAAAAATGTGATATACAATTGGTCATATAATCGTGGTTACATAGATATTTTTTATACTAGAGTTTTTACCGTGGGGATAAGAGGATTAACCAAACTAACTCAGTTTTTTGATAGACGTATAATTGATGGAATTACAAATGGTGTTGGTGTTGCAAGTTTTTTTATAGGGGAAGGGATTAAATATATGGGAGGTGGGCGAATCTCGTCTTATCTATTCTTGTATTTATCTTATGTATCAATATTTTTATTTATTTTTTTATTTATAATAAAATAAATTCCTAAAAATGAGATTCATCATTTCAGAGATATAAAAAGAAGAAAAAAAAAATGTTTTGTCTATTCGATCCAAAAAAAGCGGAGAATGCACATTTGCTTGAAACATTTCCCAAATAACCGTTTTACGTCTTTGAGCACGCATGGATCCTTTGATTATATCCCGACGAAAATCCGATTGTTGCGAGTAACGTATCAAAGCCACCTCTTCTGCTTGATCACTATTATTAGTATTATTTGTAGTTGTAATAGGGTTGGTATTCTGATTGTTATCAGTATAAATTACTACGCGTTTGGCTTTTCTTGAACGAATTTCATGATCTTCCTTAGATTCTTCCTCATTTTCTTCCTCCTGTTCTTCCAAATCATCAGTTAATTTGTATGACCACCGAGGAACCCTTTTATGGATTTCTTCTATTCCAATAGATTTATTTCTAATTATTGTTTGATCGTTTGGATCAGTTGTAATTACATCGAATACCCATTTTAAAGCTTTTGTTTGATTTTCAAAATCAATTCTTGTTTGCTCTCTCAATAAAGAATATTTTTTAAAATGCAAAATGGGTGCAGGCTCAAAAGGAAATTCTTTGATTGAGGTTAAGGAATTACCA